TTATGTATCAATCCTTACATCTCCTACTACTGGTGGGGTAACAGCTAGTTTTGGTATGTTGGGAGATCTCATTATTGCCGAACCCAATGCCTACATTGCATTTGCGGGTAAAAGAGTAATTGAACAAACATTGAATAAAGCAGTACCCGAAGGTGCACAAGCGGCTGAATCTTTATTCCAGAAGGGCTTATTCGACCTAATCGTACCGCGTAATCTTTTAAAAAGTGTTCTAAGTGAGTTATTTAAGCTCCACGCCTTTTTTCCTTTGAATTCCAATTCAATTAAGTAGAGCGCACTAAGTTCAATTTTTTGATTTGTAGCTAATCAAGTAGTTAGCTTATCAGACTCAAAAAAAAATAAGAATGGAGTTTTCTTTGGTGACCTAAGATCTAATTCTAGAAAGAATCAAAAGTAGCGGATAACTCTTTTTTTAGCTAGATTCCCCATTACTAACTACCAAAATCCCATTTTCACCAAAAATCCCCATTGTGTCGCATTCTAACGAATCTTTTGATAATTTGTAAGAAAGTCTTTGTTTATTAAATTAGAAGACAAGAATAAAACACAAAGAAATGAAGAATAAAGTTGATTATCATACGTATCTTTCGTGTAAAAAGATGAAGATGAATAAGTCCATTTATTTAGTTCTACACTGCTTGGACTTATTCTATATACTCACTTAGATATATAGATACTTAGATCTCTATTAAGAAAAGAATTAATTAATTGAATTAATAATAACTAAGAACTACAAATTAACTACAAATTCATAATAATTACAATTCTTAATTATAATTAGTATTAGTATAAAATAGGATATTAAAAAAAAGAAACAGGTACAAATAGTAAATCGAGGTACCCTTTGTATGACAACTTTCAATTTTCCCTCTATTTTTGTGCCTTTAGTAGGCCTAGTATTTCCGGCAATTGCAATGGCTTCTTTATTTCTTCATGTTCAAAAAAACAAGATTGTTTAGATCTGATCCGTTTTTTTTGAAACTTAGACTTGTAGCATAACACAGATATTTATTTCGAGAAATATGGTATAACATGTGATTTCCGCTGAACATAGAGGAAAAAGCTCTTATGCTTACAGAAAACGATCTATGGGTAAATGAATTCTAGCTAGTTTCAAATAGATCAGGATCACTGGAGGGCCTAAAATGTAAAGTTGGTGGAGCTATATGTATATCAATATGTATATTGGGACCATATGAAGGGTATGTTATTATTTTAGATCTAACCAATTTGATGAATTACTCCTAAAGGTTCACATCAAACTAGTGCTAGTTCACATCAAACTAGTGCTAGTTGATGAGAGTTCCTTCGGAAACAAAAAAAAAGTATAGTCAAAATAATTTGGGGTATTCTCTCAATTCCAAAAAAATGCAATCGGATCAAGTATGAGTTGGCGATCAGAACATATATGGATAGAACTTATAACGGGATCTCGAAAACTAAGTAATTTCTGCTGGGCCCTTATCGTTTTTTTAGGTTCATTAGGATTCTTATTAGTTGGAACTTCCAGTTATCTTGGTAGAAATTTGATATCTTTTGTTCCGTCTCAGCAAATCATTTTTTTTCCACAAGGTATCGTAATGTCCTTCTACGGTATCGCGGGTCTCTTTATTAGTTCCTATTTGTGGTGTACAATTTCCTGGAATGTAGGTAGTGGTTATGATCTTTTCGATAGAAAGGAAGGAATGGTGTGTATTTTTCGTTGGGGATTTCCTGGAAAAAATCGTCGCATATTCCTTCGATTCCGTATAAAAGATATTCAATCCGTTAGAATAGAAGTTAAAGAGGGGATTTATGCTCGCCGTGTCCTTTATATGGACATCAGAGGCCGGGGGGCTATTCCGTTGACCCGTACTGATGAGAATTTGACTCCACGAGAAATTGAACAAAAAGCCGCAGAATTGGCCTATTTCTTGCGCGTACCAATTGAAGTCTTTTAAGAAAAGGAACTGAGGAATGCTTTCTCAGCAGGAGGGAAAGATGAAAGAATCCTGTTTTTCTATAACATAACTTAAGTTTCGAAAGAAAGAGATTTATCTTTTTTTTTATCCTTTCGTTTGTGTTTCTTACTAAACAATCATGGGTTTTCTTAAAAATGATAACTGATCCCATTTCTGTCTTGTTTTGTCGCTCATTTTTTTGTATCTTTTTTCCCCCAATTATTCTATTATTGGCTATGGGGAACCGTTGGAATTTTTTCCAAATATTGGAGATTTTGATTGAAAAGTAATTCTTTCGTCTCAAAATCTCAATAATATTCATTCTTTAAGGTACTTCTTTCGGTCATTCATTGAAAGGAGACACTTGTTTGAATTTAATGAATTGAGATATCTGGAAACAATATTTTTGATTATTTCTTCAGTCAAATTCGAAGTAGAGTCTTAATCTATTTCGTTATTCTTTCTAGATTCAAACAAAATCGCAAATAAAATGGATTAATAGAGTTGATACCTTGTCTATAACTCATGTTTGAAAGAAACATTCGATCACATAGATTGGACGAATAAAGTGGGTAAATTAAAACTTCACAGGTGAAAAATGGCAAAAAAGAAAAAGAAAGCATTCCCTCCCTTTTTGTATCTTGCATCGATATTATTTTTGCCCTGGTGGATTTCTCTTTCATTGACTAAAAGTATGGAATCTTGGATTACTAATTGGTCGAATACTGGTCGATCCGAAATTTTTTTGAATGATATTCAAGAAAAAAGTATTCTAGAAAAGTTCATAGAATTAGAGGAAATCCTCGTCTTGGACGAAATGATTAAGGAATACTCCGAGATATATCTACAAAAGCTTCCTATAGAAATGCACAAAGAAACGATCCAATTAATCAAGATACACAATGACGATCGTATCCATACGATTTTACACTTTTCGACAAATATAATCTGTTTTGTTATTCTAAGTGGTTATTCTATTTTAGGTAATGAAGAACTTGTTATTCTTAACTCTTGGGCTCAGGAATTCATATATAATTTAAGTGATACAGTAAAAGCTTTTTTGATTCTTTTATTAACCGATTTATGTATCGGATTTCATTCACCCCACGGTTGGGAACTAATGATTGGTTCTGTCTACAAAGATTTTGGATTTGTTCATAATGATCAAATTATATCTGGTCTTGTTTCCACTTTTCCGGTTATTCTAGATACTATTTTTAAATATTGGATTTTCCGTTATTTAAATCGTGTATCTCCGTCACTTGTAGTTATTTATCATTCAATGAATGATTGATAAATGATTCACCAATATGAATCTAATCCACTTAGAATGTTTCTTACTATGTAGTTCTACATAAGTATTAAAAACATTCTATCCGGGTGATTTTCATCCTAAAGTATTCCAGTAAAACGCTTCCAGTAAATAGCAGAATGGTGGATAGGGAACTATACTAGTGACCTACCCAATTTATTGTAGAAATTTTCGGATCAATGATTAGGCCATGCAAACTAGAAATACTTTTTCTTGGATAAAGGAACAGATTACTCGATTTATTTCCGTATCGCTCATGATATATATCATGACTCGGCCATCCATTTCAAGTGCATATCCCATTTTTGCGCAGCAGGGTTATGAAAATCCACGAGAAGCGACTGGGCGTATTGTATGTGCCAATTGCCATTTAGCTAATAAGCCCGTGGATATTGAGGTTCCACAGGCGGTACTTCCTGATACTGTATTTGAAGCAGTTGTTCGAATCCCTTATGATAAGCAAGTGAAACAAGTTCTTGCTAATGGTAAAAAGGGGGGGTTGAATGTAGGGGCTGTTCTTATTTTACCGGAGGGGTTTGAATTAGCACCTTCCGATCGTATTTCTCCCGAGATGCAAGAAAAGATTGGGAATTTATCTTTTCAGAGCTATCGCCCCAATAAAACAAATATTCTTGTGATAGGGCCTGTACCTGGTCAAAAATATAGTGAAATCACCTTTCCTATCCTTTCCCCCGACCCCGCTACTAAGAAAGAGGTTCACTTCTTAAAATATCCTATATACGTAGGAGGAAATAGGGGAAGGGGTCAGATTTATCCCGACGGAAGCAAGAGTAACAATACAGTTTATAATGCTACGGGAGCGGGTATAGTAAGTAAAATCATACGAAAAGAAAAAGGGGGATATGAAATAACCATAACAGATCCATCGGATGGACGTCAAGTGGTTGATATTATCCCTCCAGGACCAGAACTTCTTGTTTCAGAGGGTGAATCCATTAAATTTGATCAACCATTAACGAGTAATCCTAATGTGGGTGGATTTGGACAGGGAGATGCCGAAATAGTACTTCAAGATCCATTACGTGTCCAAGGTCTTTTGTTCTTCTTGGGATCTGTTATTTTGGCACAAATCTTTTTGGTTCTTAAAAAGAAACAGTTCGAGAAGGTTCAATTGGCCGAAATGAATTTCTAGACTCGCGTATTTAGCGACATAAGGTTCGTAAAAAGAACAAAATTATTGTTCTTGTTGTCAATTATGTATGATAAAAAAAATGACATTCTGAAAACCTTTTATTGACTTGCTCTTTTTCCACAAGCTTCGTCAAATCCCCTGTACCGCATTCCTAGTCATATCATAATATAATAGGTATATTTTTGTTTGAAGAAGACTATTTTATTTGACTTTATGACTTTACCACCTCTTTCTTTGTTTTTTTTTAGACAAATTGAATTGGTACGACTATGTTACTATTGCCAGATTTCAATGCTCTAAAAGATATCCATTTTATTCGATTAAAAATCAAATTGGGATAGATCAGTAAGCGTACGCGGGAAATAGAACGAACTATAAATTAGAAATGTGGGGAACAAATAATTTCAGGAGGCATTATTCGTCTTCCTAGTCTTCGACACAAGAAAGGAGTGTAAAAAATTCCTTTTCTTGTGTCGAAAGAGTAATGATTTTTGATCCTGTTCGTCAAAAATTCCTAGTCTTGGTTTCGGTTTTCCAGATGTAGCAGAACTTTTTTTTTTTCAATTTATTACGTCCA